ATGGTTAAAGATTTTTTTGTTTAGAATACTTTCATTTACTTAGCTTAGTTGGTTATACAATACATAATACAATAAATAATAACATAGATTATGATATGATAGTGTGTTTGATGAAAAAACCGAAAATAGTTAGAACAATCAATATACAGAATATTGGTGATGCAACAACCGTTGTTGCCAAAGCAAGGTTATTTTTTGACTGAACTACAAAGATAGAACTCTATGATATGGAAAGACAGAGTGTAGAAGCTAAAAAGATACTGGGAGTTGCTCATCTTCAAATCGAGTTGGACCCGAAATGAAAAAAAAAAAAAAAATGATTCAAATTGAAATTATTTTAAAATCCAATTATTTTTTTTTTTTTTTTTTTTTCAAAAATGACTGAATTTTTTTTTTTTAGTTATACGATAGAGTTTTTATTACTTTCACTCAACTCACGAATTGCACAATGAATCTGTTGATTTGGAATCACATGACCGGTTGATGTCACATCAGAGCAATCGATTTTTTCTACTATGTAATTCTATCTTTTTTAGTGCTATCTATAATGACTGATCAATTAAGATGGAACTAAGTTAATATTGTCTACTGTCAATAGTTTTTCTTACTGTCGTATCTGGGAAAATTGAAACTTAGGTAAGTGTTTTATCAACATATGTAGTAAAAGAACATATCTAATTTAGCCCTTTCATGTCTACTATAACTAGTTATTTCGGTTTTCTATTAGCTGCTTCAACTATAACCTCAGCTCTATTGATTGGTTTGAACAAGATACGACTTATTTGAAATAAATTGAATGAACAATTTATAAAAATAAGTATTTCTCTTAAATGCCAGGTCTTCCATAGTCCCGCGAGCGCGGGAATTGCCAATTCTCGGTTATTGAGATTCGCGAACAATTCAGATTAATATTTAGGGATAGATCTTACCTCTCTTTTTATTCTCTCAAACAAAAAATAGAAATGATTGAAGTTTTTTTATTTGGAATCGTTTTAGGTCTAATTCCTATTACTTTGGCAGGATTATTCGTAACTGCATATTTACAATACAGACGTGGTGATCAATTGGACCTTTGATTGAATAATATATTTTTTGATTGACCTCCTACTCCTTTCCTTGAAAGGAGGTCAAATTTAAGTTTATTAAGTTATTTTATTGTATGTGATTCGACATAACATCACGCTCTGTAGGATTTGAACCTACGACATCGGGTTTTGGAGACCCGCGTTCTACCGAACTGAACTAAGAGCGCTTTCTTATTACAGGGGATACGACTGTCAAAAAAAAAAATTTTCTATGTACCCAAAAATATCTTGCAAACACCTAGTATAGTATGCAAAAATTAAAGATTATATAGCCAATTTTAAAATTTAATCAATCTCGAGTAATCTCCCGTTACTGCCCATTAGTAGAAGTAATAGGTAGGGATGACAGGATTTGAACCCGTGACATTTTGTACCCAAAACAAACGCGCTACCAAGCTGCGCTACATCCCTTTTAAAAATTGTTTTACAATGTCATTGTACAAAATCCTTGTCTTGTTTTCCACATTTATATTTTCTTCTTTATTTTATACTTTATTTATTATATTAAAATATTGTATTTATATTATATACATCTAAAACCTAAACGCATAAAAAAATTAATATTAATCGATAACACTCAGGCTTTTTTTTTTTTTAAGGACAAGAACATTGACTCGTTCATTGTACATATCCATTTTAGTTAGGAATTCTGCATAAAAATAAATACAAATGATCTTGAACTACGACATCTGCTCATATATATAATCTATGTCTATAGTTTTACAATAAACAATAAATAAGGAGGATTTTCAATGCGAGATATAAAAACATATCTCTCCACGGCACCTGTGCTAAGTACTCTATGGTTTGGGTCTTTAGCGGGTCTATTGATAGAGATTAATCGTTTATTCCCAGACGCCTTGTCATTTCCTTTTTTTTGATTTTAGTTATTGATATGCAATAAATAAAAAAATTAGAGATTTAATTCTATGTGACGTGATTAAAAAATCAAAAATAAATGTATTAAACCCAAGCAAAAAGTTGATCTAATAAAATTTTATTTGGAAAAACATAAATAGAAATGCGGGTCCAGTCTAGGAGAGGCTCCACGAAATCATAACACAGTAAAGAAGATACATAACTGAAATATTGGTATTAGTATAGGAATAATTGATAGTTAGAAAAAAATTGTATTACTTAAAATTATATATAATATTATAATATATAATTGATATTTAAATAAAATTAAATAAAAAAAATATATATATTCAATCTATTTAATTTTCATTATTACTCTTAAATTAATTGAATTAATTAATATTAATTACAATGAAATCTTTTGAAAATTAATTTCAAATTAGTAACTTCTATTAATTTTTTGTTCTTTTTATTTTCAGATCGAAAATAGAAAAGTTAAGTCGATCCAAAGGAGGTTCATGGCCAAGGGTAAAGATGTAAGGGTCATAATTATTTTGGAATGTACTTGTTGTTGTGCCCGAAATGGTGTCAATAAAGAATCGCCGGGTATTTATAGATATATTACTCAAAAGAATCGACACAATACACCCAGTCGATTAGAATTGAGAAAATTTTGTCGTTATTGTCACAGGCATACGATTCATGGGGAAATAAAGAAATAGATCGAACGGAACATATGTGCAATCTTTCCATTCCAACTCAAAGAGCAGAAAGAGGAAGAACATATAACATAATCATAATATAATACAAATTATATTCAAATTATAAATTATACAAATCAAACCCCACTTTGGCCAGATCTTAAATTAATAAAGAAATAGAATTTTAGAAATAAGGAATAAACCATGGATAAATCTAAGCAACCTTTTCGTAAATCCAAGCTCTCTTTTCGTCGGCGTTTGCCCCCAATTGTCTCGGGGGATCGAATTGATTATAGAAACATGAGTTTAATTAGTCGATTTATTAGTGAACAAGGAAAAATATTATCTAGACGGATAAATAAATTGACCTTGAAACAACAACGATTAATTACTATTGCTATAAAACAAGCTCGTATTTTATCTTCGTTACCTTTTCTTAATAATGAGAAACAATTTGAGAGAACCGAGTCGATCCCTAGAACTGCGGGTCCTAGAGCCAGAAATAAATAGGCATATTCCTCAATTGACTCAAAACTCCAATTGGAATTCAAGCTCAAATGAATTGGATGTTTTGCTCGAAAAGACCCAGAATCCAGGTTTAATTCTTGTCTTATAAGAAACAAAAATAAGGGGGATAAGCAATTTTTTTTATTGAAGCATGTTCGTTCATTCCTACTACTTTTCTTATCTTAATTTTATCTCAATTTAGTTTATTCTATCTTCCCGGAGTTCATTCTCCGGGGAATTCTTGTTCAATCATTCCTGTATATTACTTTATAGTTTCCTTTATTTTATGATCTTATTGGAAATCATGTAAAGACAATTCTTATTTGATATAGCTATTTGCGCAAGTATTTTACGATTAAGAAGCAATTGCCCCTTGTACAGATTGTGTATTAATCGACTATAACTATGGAATACTTTATTCTCGCGAGTTACTGCATTTATCCGAGTGATCCACAAACGACGAAAATTTCTCTTTTGCCTGCCCCTATCTCGATGAGAGGAAACCAAAGCTCTCATTTTATGTTGAGTAATTGTTCGCGTAAGTCTTGAATGAGCCCCTCTAAAAGTTGATGCAAATACACGAATTTTTGTTCGACGTCTCCGAGCTGTATACCCTCGTTTAACTCTGGTCATTGAATCAAATTAAACTTTAATGAATAACTAATTGAATTCTCTTCTTTCAGTCATTATTTGTCCCCCCGGTCGGTTAATAACAAAACGGATTATTCCGATATATAAAATATAAATTCCAATGGCTTTTGCTACTATGACCTTCCCAACCACTATTTTTTAGTTTTATTCTTTCCAGGCCAGACATTTGGTTCACCTGGAACTAAGAAATTCTACCAAATACTATACAAAAAAATAGTGGGTTCCTTCGTTTCTATGGTTACTTCTTAAACGGTGAGGCCCTCTCTATGCGCCGGAGCCTCATCTCTCATTTAATCAAATGGTATTGTTAACTTGTATAGTTAACATTCTTGGGCTCTACCCATTAATTATACAGTAATAGGCCTTTTTCACAGTAAGAGCTATCCATACAGTGACGGCATTTAATTATGAAAGTTGGCTAGGTAGCTGACCCTGTTAGTCCGTTCTTTCAAGAATATGGGCATAACCTTTTTGTTTTGTTTCTTATCCTTATAATACCATTTCCTCCGCTTAATGGATAACCATTTGCTACCAATGGAGAATTGCTTCTCATCTCAAATTGAGGTGGTTGGATTTGCACCAATGAAAACCATAAATTCCATACACAATATACAAGAAACAATAAGGGTATATAATATATCCCCATTTTAGATAGTAAATAGCGTTCTTTTACTCTATTTATTCATTGGTATTAATCATTGATACTGGAAAAATTGTCTCATTTGCTCGAGCTCATGATCTGAACGAGTCGCACATACACCCTAGTACATGTTCCTCGACGCTGAGGACATCCTCGAAGAGCGGGGGATTTCGTGACATTTTTTATTGGCTGTCTTGTGTTTCTAATAAGTTGTTTAATAGTTGGCATGTCGGATATATCAAATTATATTATAGAATGGGTTGGTTTAGATCGATCTTAACCTGATTTTTGATTGATGATTATTAATTATTTCGATTCAATATAAGATATAAAATCGTGTAAAATTCAAATTATGGTTGAAAATAAAACGGAATCATGGATTTATACAAAATCCGAAGTATTTTCATTTTCAACCGCTACAAGATCAACAATGCCATGGGCTTGGGCTTCTGTTGCCGACATAAAAACATCTCGTTCCATGTCTTCGGATATAACCCACAAAGGGTTGCCTGTTCTTTGTACATAAACTTTTGTGAGGTTTTCGCGAAGTTTCAGGAGTTCTTCCGCTTCCAGGATAAATTCTCCTGCCTGTGCCTCATAAAAAGAACTAGCAGGTTGGTGAATCATAACCCTGATGATATTGAGATAACATCATGAATGGTTCTTCTATCTCGTATGATGGGATTTAAATTAAAGGGATAAAAAAAGAAGAAAAAAATAGAATAGAACAACCGTACAGGCACCTTTTGTGCATTGCATACGGCTCTGCAATGGAATTTACTAACCCCCTCCTCCAGAGAAGAGGGAAAGAAATAGAATCTATCCGATCCAGCCAGATCGTTGAATAATCCATTTGCCATCCTTCTTTATCATAAGAGTAAAAAAATACTATGATGGTTCTGTTGCTTTATATTAGATATTTATATATTTATCTAGTTTGTGATTTGGCAATCCCAAAGTGTCTTTCTGATATGATCAAATAAGGAAAAAATGATTTGTGACGCTAAAATGTCCTCCCGACACATAAGATAAAATCGCAAATAAAGGTTATTTCATACTACTATCTCGATACAAAATCTCAGGTTATAAAAAACAATAATGGTTTGTTCATATCGAACTCAAAGTGCCATGCTATTATTACTTAATTTTTCCTAATTCGATTATTTATATTCGATATGGCGAAGGCATAGTCTTTTTTTTTTAACTCATTGGCGCCAAGCGTGAGGGAATGCTAGACGTTTGGTAATTTCTCCTCCAACCAGAATGAAAGATCCCATTGAAGCAGCTAATCCCATGCATATTGTATGTACATCGGGTGGCACAAATTGCATAGTATCATAAATGGCTATTCCTGGTATTACCCATCCGCCGGGAGAGTTTATAAACAAATAAAAATCCCTAGTATTATCTTCTATACTGAGATATACCATGAGACCCACAAGTTGATTGGAGATCTCGCTATCAACTTCTTGGCCTAAAAAAAGTAATCTTTCTCGATGAAGTCGGTTGATTAGGACAAAATTGTATCCCTTAGGAACCATACGTGCACCTTTGGATGCATACGGTTCAAAAAATTGTGAAAAAAAAAAAAAATCAATCAATGTATCAATTCTAGTCTTCATTTATTTTTTGTAACAGGTTTTTCTTTTTCTAAAGAAGGGCTTTTCTTCGATTTTTCAAAAACATGAGTTTTGGTTCCCTTTCTCTTCCTTATCAAAAAAAATTATTGAACTTATTAAACTAACCTCTCATTGATGTATTATTTCATCGAAATTCAAATCACGATGGCATTTTCTTGTTCTTGAATAGGCCCTTTCAATTTTTTTAGGTTCGTGTTCTACTCCGGGTAAAGATTTGTCCAAATTCTATTTGCACATATAGGGCAAATTATCTCAGTACCGCTTCTTTATTTTTTTTTTTTTATGTTTCATTTCATGCTTTCCCTCAAATTATTCCATGCTATTGAATGGCAATTTGGGATCACTCCTAATAATATATAGAAAGCATAAATTAAATATAAATAAAGAATGTTTATGATACAAATAGTAATCATATATATTACCAATTTGATATTTTCTGAACGGAGCCTGGATACTTTATTTTATCGTTACAAGTTAACCATAAATTCTTAATAATATTGATCCCCAATATAAATTGATCTAATTGCACTTCACGCTCCGAATAATTGATGGTTCAATCAATATTTCTTGGGCGAAACGGAGGATATCCCGATCGGTGGAGACAACGGGTAAACCCCATATGACCTAATATATCTGACAAGCCGCACTATACGTCAACCCAAACTGCGTCTTCCTCTCCAGGATTCCGAAAAGGTACTTTTGGAACACCAACGGGCATTAAATTAAAGAAAAAAGTTAAGTACTATACTTCACTTTAATATGGAAACGTACCAATGAATTTATTGTCTTCATTTTTTTATGTTTATTCCATTTTAAACATAAATTGGATACATGGATTGGGTGAATATTTCCGGAAGAAGACAGAATGAATAAAGAATTTTCACGAGCGGGTCGTCGATCATTTGAATGATAAACAAGTATCTACGCATTCATTCTACAAAAAAAAGGGGGCCCAACCCCCATTGCGTATTGGTACTTATCGAGTATAGAATAGATCTGCTTCTCTTTGTTCTTACGAACAAAATTGTTCCGTTATTTTCAATGGAACGAAATAAATCTTAACCCTTTCTCATACAAAATCTATTGAAAAGGTTAGGTACATAACATAGTATAGTCTTTTCCAATGCGATAAAGTTACATAGTGTCCATTTTTCTTTGATATTTGATAAAAAAGGGGTATTTCCATGGGTTTACCTTGGTATCGTGTTCATACTGTCGTATTGAATGATCCCGGTCGGTTGCTTTCTGTCCATATAATGCATACAGCTCTAGTTTCTGGTTGGGCCGGCTCGATGGCTCTATACGAATTAGCAGTTTTTGATCCTTCTGACCCGGTTCTTGATCCAATGTGGAGACAGGGTATGTTCGTTATACCCTTTATGACTCGTTTAGGAATAACCAATTCATGGGGTGGGTGGAGTATTTCAGGAGGAACTATACCGAATCCGGGTATTTGGAGTTACGAAGGTGTGGCAGGGGCACATATTGTGTTTTCTGGCTTGTGCTTCTTGGCAGCTATTTGGCATTGGGTGTATTGGGATCTAGAAATATTCTCTGATGAACGTACCGGAAAACCTTCTTTGGATTTGCCCAAGATCTTTGGAATTCATTTATTTCTCTCAGGGTTGGCTTGCTTTGGCTTTGGCGCATTTCATGTAACAGGCTTGTATGGTCCTGGAATATGGGTGTCCGATCCTTATGGGCTAACTGGAAAAGTACAATCTGTAAATCCAGCGTGGGGCGCAGAAGGTTTTGATCCTTTTGTTTCGGGAGGAATAGCCTCTCATCATATTGCAGCGGGTACATTGGGCATATTAGCGGGTTTATTTCATCTTAGTGTCCGTCCGCCTCAACGTCTATACAAAGGATTACGTATGGGCAATATTGAAACTGTACTTTCCAGCAGTATCGCTGCTGTTTTTTTCGCAGCTTTCGTTGTTGCTGGAACTATGTGGTATGGTTCAGCAACTACCCCAATCGAATTATTTGGCCCCACTCGTTATCAGTGGGATCAGGGATACTTCCAGCAAGAAATATATCGAAGAGTTAGCACAGGACTAGCTGAAAATCTGAGTTTTTCGGAAGCTTGGTCTAAAATCCCCGAAAAATTAGCTTTTTATGATTACATTGGTAATAATCCGGCAAAAGGGGGATTATTCAGAGCCGGCTCAATGGACAGCGGGGATGGAATAGCTGTTGGATGGTTAGGACACCCCATCTTTAGAGATAAAGAAGGCCGCGAGCTTTTTGTACGTCGTATGCCCACTTTTTTTGAAACATTCCCCGTAGTTTTGGTAGACGGAGACGGAATTGTGAGAGCCGATGTTCCTTTTAGAAGGGCAGAATCCAAGTATAGTGTCGAACAAGTGGGTGTAACTGTCGAGTTCTATGGTGGCGAACTCAATGGAGTCAGTTATAGTGATCCTGCTACTGTGAAAAAATATGCTAGACGCGCCCAATTAGGTGAAATTTTTGAATTAGACCGAGCTACTTTGAAATCCGATGGTGTTTTTCGGAGCAGTCCAAGGGGTTGGTTCACTTTTGGGCATGCCACATTTGCTTTGCTCTTCTTTTTCGGACACATTTGGCATGGCGCTAGAACCTTGTTCAGAGATGTTTTTGCTGGTATTGATCCAGATTTGGATTCTCAAGTGGAATTTGGAGCATTCCAAAAGCTTGGAGATCCAACTACAAGAAGACAAGTAGTCTGATAGAATATTACTCTGATATCTTTCGTCTCCACTTTTTTTTTTTATTTGATGACATTTTGATGACATAAGGTACCAGAAAAATCGTGACTTGATTGAATCGCCATCTTTAATTCTTTCCCTTTCTTTACTATAGTAAATGATCCAAAATGAATAGGTGTGGAAGCTATAATTGTAAACCACGATCAAATCTATGGAAGCATTGGTTTATACATTTCTCTTAGTCTCGACTTTAGGGATAATTTTTTTCGCTATCTTTTTTCGAGAACCACCTAAGGTTCCGACTAAAAAATAATTTTTGATCATCTTAATTTGAAGTAACGAGCCCACCATTGGTAGGCTCATTACTTCAATTAGTCCCCGTGTTCTTCGAATGGATCTCTTAATTGTTGAGAGGGTTGCCCAAAAGCGGTATATAAGGCGTACCCAGTAAAGCTTACAAGTAAACCAGATATGAAGATGGCGACTAGGGTTGCTGTTTCCATTTCTAGATAATTTAATTTAAGGATCACAATGGATCTACGATAAGATCGTTTATTTACAACTACAACCAAATGGTATACAAAGTCAACAGATCTTAACCAATCATTAAATAAGATTTATGGCTACACAAACCGTTGAGGATAGTTCTAAATCTAGGCCAAGACAAACTAATATAGGAAGTTTATTGAAACCATTGAATTCGGAATATGGTAAAGTAGCTCCGGGCTGGGGGACTACACCACTTATGGGGGTCGCAATGGCTCTGTTTGCGATATTTTTATCTATCATTTTGGAAATTTATAATTCATCCGTTTTATTGGATGGAATTTCAATTAATTAGGTTCCTAAGGACTATAAAGTCCTAGTTCTAGTTTTTCAATAAAAAAATAAAAACGCACTTAAAACTCAGATTTCTCATTCTGGTAGTTCGACCGTGGAATTTTTTTGTTTCGGTATTTCCGGAATATGAGTGTGTGACTTGTTATAATTGATCCTATTGATAATACAGAGAATAGTCTGTCATCTCTATCAAGATGATTCTACCTCGTCGGATATTTATTCTAGTATCTGGAGCACGGAATATGAATATTGTAGAATAGATCAAGAAAAGAAATATTTGAACTATGATTCATACTTACTATTCAGTCAGACCTCGCGACCGGACTCAAAAAAAAAAAAAAAATGCAAATAGGTATTTTATAAATTAAACGCTTTTTCTTCCTTCAGACTGAATTTGGTCAATAGACACCCATTTCTTTATATTTTTTGAATTATTAATAACATCCATTCATTGAAATTGGATAAGTGATGATCAAATGGTTCTTACTCACAGAACCTTTGCGTTTAGCGTGGGCTTTATTAAATCATCGTGGTTCTAGTATGAATCTGAGGTGTCAATTGATTGACAGGGTCTCAACAAGGGAATTCCTATCAATAACTAGTAAAACAAGAGTCAATCTGTATTATTACACAAAAAAGAACAAATAAAAAATAATAGGAAAGAGAAGATTCAAGAGGCCTTTATTTTAACAATTAACATAAAGAATAAAGAGGAACGAGGGAGCCAACTTGATATTTTTGGCATTATCATCACAAAAAAGAGATTCCGGATTTTTTTTTTTTATTTGGTATTTTTGGGGCAAATTGAATCAAGTGGCTAATTTGAATTTGAACTTTCTATTACATATCCGTTAAAATCCGTATTTGATTTGTGTTGTTTCTGCTTGAGCCGTACGAGGTTAAATTCTCATATACGGTTCTCAGGGGGGGTCTATTTTTTGGTTACCTATCCCAATAAAGTATATGATTGGTTCGAAGAACGTCTCGAGATTCAGGCGATTGCAGATGATATAACTAGTAAATATGTTCCTCCTCATGTCAACATATTTTATTGTCTAGGGGGGATCACACTTACTTGTTTTTTAGTACAAGTAGCCACAGGTTTTGCTATGACTTTTTACTATCGTCCAACCGTTACAGAGGCTTTTTCCTCTGTTCAATACATAATGACTGAGGCTAACTTTGGTTGGTTAATCCGATCAGTTCATCGATGGTCAGCAAGTATGATGGTTCTTATGATGATCTTGCACGTATTTCGTGTGTATCTCACAGGGGGATTTAAAAAACCTCGCGAATTAACTTGGGTTACAGGTGTGATTCTGGCCGTATTGACTGCGTCTTTTGGTGTAACTGGTTATTCTTTACCTCGGGACCAAATTGGTTATTGGGCAGTCAAAATTGTGACAGGCGTACCTGAAGCGATTCCCGTAATAGGATTACCTTTGGTAGAGCTATTACGCGGAAGTGCTAGTGTGGGCCAATCCACTTTGACCCGTTTTTATAGTTTACACACTTTTGTATTGCCTCTTCTTACTGCCGTATTTATGTTAATGCACTTCCCAATGATACGTAAGCAAGGTATTTCAGGTCCTTTATAGAGAAAATATATCATATATATTTGTAATTGATTATATATTATTTCGGGGAGGAAGAAAAAATAGTTTTGTATTTCATTGCTACAAATATGGATTATTGAAAAATAAGACATGTTATTTGGTTGGATACCTCTCTTCAACTCTGAAGTATTGTATTTCTTATTTGATACCAATAGTTGAAGTGGATTCTCTGAAGAGAAGATGGATTATGGGAGTGTGTGACTTGAACTATTGATTGGGCCATGCAGATATATGATTTGATCTGCCACGTTGGAATTTACAACCAAATAAAATGTGTCTCCGCATCCAACCACCACGTAAGTCCCCCTACATAGCAGGGATATGCCGGTTCACTTGAGGAGAATTTTTTCTATGATCATACCCGAATCATGTCATGTATGAGTAGGCTCCGCAAGATCCCATAGAATAGAAGTATAGAATAAACAATGTGGCACGACCTAATGTTGTATCTATTCCACTTACTTAATTTTAATTTTATTTATAGTATATAAATGCATTCATTTCCTATGCATTGATCCAGATCTATGATACTATCGGAGTGAAATAAGGGATCTAAGGAAGAACAGAGGTTAGACTTTATTAGTAACAAGTAAATACTTTGTTTGTATGTAATAAAATAAAAATGTTGCGGGGATAAATAACAATCAAAAGACATGAGACAATCCAAAAAGCACTTGATCATGATCAAATTTGTAAGCCTACTTGGATATTGAGCATTTATCTGTAAGAACTTAATTCTTTGCAATGAATAATTGCAACTTCGGAAAATTGAATCGGGCATTTCTTACATCGAGTTATTATATACTAAATATATAGCACGGATATCTATGAAATATAGATTTGATACGGATCTATTTCCATTATTCCTTTGATTCTTGCTCGAGCCGGATGATTAAAAATTATCATGTCCGGTTCCTTCGGGGGATGGATCCATAAGAATTAAGAATTCACCTATCCCAATAACAAAAAAACCTGATTTGAATGATCCTGTATTAAGAGCTAAATTGGCTAAAGGGATGGGGCATAATTATTATGGAGAACCCGCATGGCCCAATGATCTTTTATATATTTTTCCGGTAGTAATTCTAGGTACTATTGCGTGTAACGTGGGCTTAGCGGTTCTAGAACCGTCAATGATTGGTGAACCGGCGGATCCATTTGCGACTCCTTTGGAAATATTACCTGAATGGTACTTCTTTCCCGTATTTCAAATACTCCGTACAGTACCCAATAAGTTATTGGGTGTTCTTTTAATGGTTTCAGTACCAATAGGATTATTGACAGTACCCTTTTTGGAGAATGTTAATAAATTCCAAAATCCATTTCGTCGTCCAGTAGCTACAACAGTCTTTTTTATCGGTACCGCAGTAGCTCTTTGGTTAGGTATTGGAGCTACATTACCTATTGATAAATCCCTCACTTTAGGTCTTTTTCAAATTCAAATCAATTAAACTTTGAAATACCGTACATAAGTATTAAGTATCTAAGGAAGATTGACTTTGAAGCAAGACTTTAGATACATTATTTTGATTATATTCCATTTTGAGCTGAGTACGGATCGTGCTGAAGATTAAAAACTAAATCCATTCTATAATATATATATATCTATAATATATATATATCATTTATATATTATAGAATGGATTTAAAATGAAAATTTTTTATTAGGTAAATCAATTGTGAAATGCTTCTGGTAGGGTGTCCAATATCTGTTTTACATCTTCTATGCGAAAATATTCAATTCTCATAAGGTCTTCTTGACTATTACTATTACTCAAAAGATCCAATAATGTATGTATATTGGATCTTTTGAGACAATTATAGGTCCTGGAAGGCAATTCTAACTGGTCAATAAAAATAAATTTCAATGGAACTATTTTTTTGTTTTTCTTTAAATTAGTTAATCTATCTTGAAAGGTAAAAGGGGATAGAGTAAACTTGTTTTTATTTTCCGTGAAATTAATGCCCTCTTCTTCCGCATGTAGAAAAGGAATAAATAAATCAATCAAATTACGAGAAGCTTCATAAAGTGCTTCCTTAGGAGTTAAACTCCCGTTTGTCCATATTTCTAGAAAAAGTATCTCTTGTTTTTCATTTCCATCCCCATAAGAATGAATACTATGATTTGCATTTCGAATAGGCATGAATATGGCATCTATAGGGTAACTTCCATCTTGAGAGTTATTTGTGGGTTTCATACGATATCCGCGATCCCTATTGATTTGTAATTCAATACACAAATCAATTGGTTCCGTCAGGTTAGCTATATGCTGTGTCGTGTCCACTATTTCCACAGAAGGTGGTGAGATGATATCTTGAGCGGTTACGTGTCTAGGGCCTCTGACGCAAATAGATGCGTCTCTAATTCCATATAGAGTACTTCTCAATACAATTTCTTTCAAATTTATTAATATTTCGTGGACTGATTCTTTAATACCTACTATTGTAGAATATTCATGTGGTACCTTCTCAAATTTTGCGCGTGTGATACATGTTCCTTCTATTTCTCCAAGTAAAGCCCTTCGCATGGCAATACCTATGGTATCGGCTTGACCTTTCATAAGCGGGGACAGAATGAAACGACCATAATAAAGACGCTTACTATCTATTTTTGATTCAACACACTTCCACTGTAATGTTCGAGTGGACCCTCCTACTTCCTCTCGAACCATACTAAATATTGTTATTTAATCAGATCATTGAATCATTTATTTCTCTTGAAATCCATTTAATTCTTATTTTTACACACGTCTTTTTTTAGGGGGTCGACATCCATTATGTGGCATAGGTGTTACATCGCGTACGAAACTTAATAGTAGACCACTTCTACGGATGGCTCGTAATGCTGCATCTCTTCCGAGACCGGGGCCTTTTATCATAACTTCTGCTCGTTGCATGCCCTGATCAACCACCGTACGAATAGCATTTATAGCTGCCGCTTGAGCAGCATAGGGTGTCCCTCGTTTTGTGCCTTTGAATCCAGAAGTACCCGCGGAGGCCCAAGAAACTACTCGTCCTCGTACATCTGTAACAGTTACAATTGTATTGTTGAAACTTGCTTGAACATGAATAACACCTTTTGGTATTCTACGTCCATTCTTGCGTGAACCAATACGCCCATTCTTACGCGAACCAATTCTTGGTATAGGTTTTGTCATATTTTATCATCTCATAAATATGAGTCAGAAATATACGGAAAGATACGGAGATATCCATTTAATGTTAAAACAGATTCTTTTACACGGGTCCTTACTTTTTATTTTAGAAGATTCTTTATTTAGTTTAGAAAGATTACCCTTGTCTCTGTTTATGTCTCGGATTGGAACAAATCACTATAATCCGTCCACGCCTACGGATAAGTCGACATTTTTCACAAATTTTACGAACAGAAGCCCTTATTTTCATATTTCTCATTCCTTACCTTAATTCTGAATCTACTCCTTGAAAAAATAAGTTTCTTGATTTTTTTAACTTCAAATTGTATCCCTATGAAAGGAATGTTTAAAAAATCATCTAATAGTTAGAATTTGTGAATTCTATAAATTCTACGTCCCCTGGTTGAATCATAACCACTTATTTCAATTTTGACTCTATTTATTTCAATTTTGACTCTATTTCATGGTAGTATCTCTATAAAACTGTGCCGTATCCTTCCTGAAACATAACCTAGAATTTAGATCTTCATTATCTAAAAGGACCCGGAACATACTGTTGGGAAGCGATTCAGTAATTAAACATTCATGAATTAATTTTAGTCTTTTATTCGAGGTAAGCCTCTTGAAGTATTAACTAATGGAGAAAGGGTTATATAATTTATTTTTACTCTCTTTTTCCAAAAGGGAAGTTAGAGATAAAATTAAGATAACAGGAGGAAGGGGTGTAAGATCACCATATATAACACAAAATTTCTCCCCCGATTTTTTCTAGTCGAGCTTCTCGATCTGTCATTATACCTCGAGAAGTCGAAAGAATTACAATTCCCATTCCACCTAAAATCTTAGGAATTTGTTGATAGTTGGAATAGATTCGTAGACCGGGTCGGCTGATACGTTTTAAAATAGTTCTATATATTCCCTTTCGATTCCGTCTATGTCGTAGGGTTAAAACCAAGAAAAATTTGTTACTTTCCTGATGTTTACGAACGTTTTCGATAAAACCCTCTCGTAGAAGTATTTTTACAATGTTTTCGGTAATATTAGTAGATGCTATTCGAACCGTTCTTTTTTTATCCATGTCAGCATTTCTTATAGAAGTTATTATATCGGCAATAGTATCCTTACCCATGGCGAACTATAATTATTGGTACCCCCTAATTTTTATATAATCAACATGTTTATTTATTATTTTAATAAAAAATAATTAAATTTATTTATATTAATTAAATTAATTATAAAGTATATGCGTGATACACAATCTACTAATTGACTTGACCCATTCCAGATACCCCGCTATATCATATTATTATTTAATATACTACTAGTATTTATAATACCTCGGGAGCTAATGAAACTATTTTAGTAAAATTCAACTGTCTCAATTCCCGAGCGATCGCACCAAAAACTCGAGTTCCTTTTGGATTTCCTTCTTGATCAATAACAACTGCGGCATTGTCATCATATCGTATTATCATGCCGTTGTCACGTTTGAGTTCTTTACATGTACGCACAATTACAGCCCTAATAACTTCTGATCTTTCTAGAGGCATATTTGGTACTGCTTCTTTGATTACGGCAACAACAACGTCACCAATATGAGCATATCGTTGGTTACCAGCTCCTAGGACTCGAATACACATTAATTTTCGAGCTCCACTATTATCCGCTACATTCAAAAGGGTCTGAGGTTGAATCATATCATTTTTATTTTAATCTGTTATTTTGCTGCAAAGGATAAAAAAGAAATAAAAAGAAATATTTGTCTGTCTATAAAAAAATAAACTTCTATTTTTCATCATCACCTTATCTTTTAATTTCTGCATCCCTATCCCTCAATAATGAATTGAGTTCGTATAGGCATCTTGCGCGCAGCTATTTTAATAGCTGCTCTGGCTACAATTTCTGATACTCCGCCCATTTCATAAAGTATTCGACCCGGTTTAACAACGGATACCCAATATTCGGGGGCCCCCTTCCCCGAACCCATACGTGTTTCTGCGGGTCTTACTGTAATGGGTTTGTCGGGAAATATACGTACCCATATTTTTCCGCCACGACGCGCATATCGTGTCATTGCTCTTCGTCCTGCTTCCATCTGTCTAGCCGTGATCCAAGCGGGTTCAAGTGCTTGAAGAGCGTATCCGCCGAAACAAATACGATTGCCTCGACAAGATATTCCTTTCATTCTTCCTCTATGTTGTTTACGAAATTTTGTTCTTTTGGGGTTATAGTTGATGGTTCTTTCTTAATTAAATTCCATCTCTACTGCAGAACCGGACATGAGAGTTTCTTTTCATCCGGCTCCTCGCGAATGAAATGATTCATTAATATTACTACGGAATACACATATATTTAATATTATTAAATGATACACAATACACTTAGTAATGTAATGGAATTTATTATGTTATTTTGTTATATTATTTGATTTTGTTATTCTAGGATAGTTTAGTATTGTTATGTTATATAGTTAAGAGTAAGCTTTATATACCAGATCAACATTATTTATTTTGTATCGAATCGCGCTAAAACAAAATGTAGATTGTATGTATAATTCAATAACTAAAAACTAAGGGTTTCGCGGGCGAATATTGACTCTTTCGTGCTACATTCGTAGGGTCAAAACCTTGTTACTTTTAGAATAAATCAATTTGTTCTTGGTTCGTTCCGCCATCCCACCCAATGAATCATTAGGATTTGTTTGTTTTCATGAAATCCTATGCAATCATGGGTTCTGTCGTTCCCATAGCCTCTTCGTTAATGGTTAGGCCCGAACTCCGCAATGGAACCCCAACAAAATTCGTTCCTGAGTTAATTTTCTCAGTTTATATTAACCCGAGGCTCGTTATCTTTAATTATTGATATTTTATCAGTATTGATGCTTTATCACATTGCCTTTTGTGAGATAATTCATAAACCATACATATTGGAATCATATATCATTGATACTTTTGTTCTTTCTTTCTATCATCCTTCCATTTATCCACATCCCTTTATTTTTGTTTAGCAACCTAATAATAAGATTTAATTTTTTTTTTATTTCAGTTGCTACAACTATATGATCGATCTAGTCATATAGTGACTGTTTCTTGGAATCTCGACAATACGAAACGAAGC